GTAGACGGATCAGAGAGCTATCATGTGGGATTATGGAATATCCATCTTGACAAGAAATTATCCATATGTTAATATATCTATGACAAGGGCTATAGCTCAGTTAGGTAGAGCACCTCGTTTACACGTGCGCCAATGCTTTTCAAGGGAGCCCATTATGCAATGCAATAAACATAATTGATCTTATTGACAAATCGATGTCTTACTCCATAGATTCGAGGGAACAAGAGAACAATAGCCGGACAAATATGGGGTTCGGTCCGATTCAGGTGCGAATTCAAGTGCCAAATCAAATAGAACCCACCATTGATTTGATAGTTGATAAGGTAAATACCCAGTCCATTCAATGCTAGGCATAATGAGTATAAGGGCCTCAAAATAACCTTTTTTCGTCCTATGAACTTTAAGGTGTATGAAGTCTCATATTCGACTCTTGCAGCGTAGCGATAGAGAATCCATCTAACTTAGTTTGATCTAGGCCGAAGGCAGACCTAAGTCAAGGTAACCCTTCTTTGAAACACTTTGGTATTGCTCCTAGATCAGAATACAAATGATGAATCAGAGCACATGGAGCCATCTCATTATTTTCCTGTAAAGAAAAATATGGTGGACTAACTGATCTTTACATCAGTTTATGAAAGAGCCCAATGCAACAAAATGCATGTTGGGTCTTTGAAACAGTTCGAATCATTTCGATAATAATCAGTTTGATCTGTTTTACCGAGAAGGTCTACGGTTCGAGTCCGTATAGCCCTAATACATTCTATTTTAGTTTTAGTATAGTTTTCATTTCCTCATTAGTACTTGTTTATAGACTGGCCGGTTGGTTGGTCCAAAAGTATTACCACATGTTCATGTAAATACATAGGGACAGGAAAATAAAAACAATAAATAAAAAACAATAATTCATTCCAATAGATCTAATCAGTATTTGTAAAATCTCGGATAAAATACTCATCTTCCTTCATTAATCTTCGTGGATGGATTACATATCATATGACCTTTTTCCTCTTTTCCTGTCCATGATTAAAGAGTTAGTAATACATTTTTGCGTTGGTATATCGAATCCGGTCAATTTATGAAGTGAGAATCATGACATGATTCTGTCTAAAAACTTCAACAGTCACATAGATCTAGGACCTATTCTTTTCTTGTATTTGTTTTGTGGAGTCGCCTGACTAATCGCTTTTTGGCAGAACAACAACCCCAATTGATTGATTCAGAGATAATGCAGAGATAATGAATTGGTCCTAAATGTATCAATTTCCTTCTTCTATATTCTATGAGTTGAGTTGGTTTTGGGATTTGGTCTGTCAAATCATTCGATAATGTCTAATTCTTTCTATTAGAAGTATCTTTCTTATGTAGATTAGATAATTTACGATTCCGTCTATTTATTATACCACTCTGTGGTATGTTTCATTGTGTAATGTAGGTTTGCTGTAAAACAAACCTTTTTCTTGTAGTGAAATCCAACCCATCGGGTGGTCTTACTATTACTAAGTGTTATTGCCGTAACAAAACAAACAAGTATTTTGGTTCATTCCAAATCGCGATCTTTCTTTAGTACTCGAGATTGGTCTGAAATGGAATGACTCTTTTTTTTCATTCTAACTCTAATGAAATAACTCGATTCTTTTTATTTTATTTCTGAGAGGGTCAGTCGGTATAGTACAAGAAAAAAGTTTCGAATTTTTTTGTATAGAAAGATATGAGTTGTTATATGTAAACTCGCAACTCAACGGATTGAATCAAATCAATTAAGGAAAATAGAAATGAAATCCAGGATAAGGAAAGGAGAAAAAATATAATCGTTCGTTCGGTGCTTTAGATTATGTTTATGTAATGTATTCGTATCAAATCAATAGAAGCAATGATCCTATACACAGATATTAATGAAAAAAAAATACTTCGAAAAGAATATGCTAGAAATCCCTAGATATTTTACCCCATATGACTACTGAAATTTTTTCAGTTTTGAAATTTTTTTTTATATTCTATTTCTATATTAATTATATTTTTTTTATATTTTTTATTTTCTATATGTTTTTATTTTCTTTTATTTTCATTATCTCATTATATAATATATATATATGTAATGAAACATAGGATTAATTCGCATTATTAATTTAATTTAGTAGTATTATCAATTAGTATTAGAATATGTACTAGTTACTAGTATAATATTTAATTACTATTTTAGTTTAGTAATTAGTAATTAATTACTATTTAATTATTACTATTTAATTATATTATTTGACTTGTTAATTACTTGACTTTTTACTTTTTTTTTCTTTTTTTATATTATTTTTTCATTTTTATTTTAATTTTATAGAGTATAGAGATAAAGTATAGAGAAACCGAGACAAAGCGATAGAATTTAGTTTGTGTAAGAGAACCCTATGTCTACACCATATCGAAATAGAATCGAAAAAAAAAATGTAAGTGGAATTCTGTTAAATGAATCTTTAAACAAGACATGCCCCACAGCAAACAAACTATA